ACTATTTGGGTCAATGGATTGGTTCGATCTAAAACTTGAGATAATGGGTGTAATCCAAAAAATGATTCATAAGTGGTTGTTAATGGAGTTGAAGTCACTAAATTCTGAGGAGTCGGTATCAATTTATATCTAATTGCTCCAGATATAGTTCCTCTAATTATATTTTCTAAACGAACGAGAGCCAATCCAAATTGATCTTGTAATAGATCTGCTACGGAACGAATACGTTTATTTTTCAAATGATTCATATCGTCAAGTGTACCCATTCCAAATTTCATTCCAATCAAATGATCCACAGCTGTCAATATATCTCGCGGTAACAAAAATGTATTGTTCTCGGGTATATCAATATTCAGTCTTCGGTTCATATTTCGGCGACCAATCCCTCCTAATTCACATCTTTGTTGAAAAAATTTTTTTTGTAATTCCGTACATAAATATTCAGGAAATATGAGATCTCCGCCTACACAAGCAAATTGTCGATAAAACTCCAAAATGGCATTTTCTTTTGACCCTATTTTTTTTTCCTCCTTTTCATTGAGAAAAGACATAAAAATTTCGGGGTAGCAAACGTTCTCAAGAATTTCGCTTAAATTCGAACCCATAGCTGATGATAGAACTAGAATAGATATTTTCTGTTTCCTACTTACACGAGCCCATATCCTTGCTTTTCTATCAATTTCTAACTCTAATCTTCCCCCCCAATCTGATATTATTGTGCCAGTATAGACTGAAATTCCCTTATGGTCCAACTCTGAACGATAATAGATACCAGGGCTTTGCAATATTTGATTGATTACAATTCTGTATATTCCATTTACTATAGAAGTTCCCAGGGAATTCATTAGAGGAATGTTTCCAATAAAAATAATTTGTTCTTGGATATCCCTACTGTTTTTCCAAATTAATCCCGCGGATATATATAATTCAGAGGAATATGTAAGTGATTCATATACAGCATCTTTTTCTTTTATCGAGGGTTCTACCAATTGATATGTTTCCACAAATAACTGAAATTCAATTTCTTGATCCGTATCTTCAATTTTTGGAAACTTTAAAAGTTCTTCTGTTAAGCCCCGATCAATGAATCTACAAAACCCTTCAAATTGTATTTGATTCAATCCGGGTAGTGTAGACATTCCTTCATTCCCAACCCCAAGCATTTTCAATTTCCCCATTTATTTTATAGAAAATATCCCATGATTTGCTGTCATTCTTTATTGAATCACATGAATCGATTTAGCAATAATGGAATTTCTGGTCTTTTTACTTTACTGAATCACATGAAATTTTACCTAACTACGTCTATGAAATACCTATTATGAAAACAGGAGATTTTATACTCAAATTGGAATTTGCAACAAAACAAACAAATAGAATCTAACTTGTAATATAAATCTTGTAATATAAATCGAAACAAATTGATAAATTTCACCTAGACTTGGGGTATTTTATAGTAGTAGTATAGTATGTTATTACATAATTCTAATTCGATTGATACCCCAAAAAATGAATTCAGGATTTGTTCGGCTCCATGAGATAAAGATATCAAAAATAAAATAATCAGAAAAAATATACAATTTATTTTTTTTCGAATTTGAGAATACGATTGCAGTGCATAAAAAGACTTGGATTTAGTAAACATGCATAGATCTAACTTCAGCTATAGCTATCTCTATATGTCTCTTACTTTATTGCAGTCCTATTTGTTCGGGACAGCACATGTTATGTTGTGTTCATTTATTTTTTCTATTCATTCATTAATCTATTTAATGAAAAATTGGCAAAAAAATGAAAGCACGAGAATTTATCGAAAATTCCCTATAATATAGGTATGTGTAACAACTAAAATGCATGTTCTGGGGTTGACATATATTAAGAGTTGCTGTTATAATTGAAATAGAGAAGGATTAAAAAACAAAAAAAAAATAATAATATTGATTGGTATTGATTGGTTATGTATCAATTTCTATTTTTTTCTCATTAAGAAAGAATAGATTAAGATTCAAGAATTATTCAGGAATTTGTAGTTAACGGTTGCTATTTGTCCTGAAATTTGGACTTTTCTTTTGTGACTGAAAGGTATACATTTGTTTTCAATATAAAAAGGGGATTAAAGAAAACGGAATTTAAGATACAAACACATCAAAAAAAAGAATTTTAGAAACCCATTTTTGTTTTTTTGAGAGGAGGAGGGGTATTCGGATATATTTTTTTGTATTATTTTGGCGATATGGCCGAGTGGTAAGGCGGGGGACTGCAAATCCTTTTTCCCCAGTTCAAATCCGGGTGTCGCCTGATCGATAAGAGAATTCAAATAGTTTATTTCGTTTTGTTGATATAGAAAACTTTTTCTTTTTTTCCAGCGCAAGCTAGTGTAGGAATAAGGGACTAGTTTGATGCTAAATTCTAAGCATCGGGAAGTTTGTTCTCTAAAATGTTGTAAATATTTTCGTCTCAGATTCAACGAAAAATTCGTTAGAGGGGTGAAAAGGAATAGATCAATCTTGAAATGATAGTCCTTTTATTTCACTACTATTGTAGTGTCCATCTACTTTTTGGGTCTTTAATTAGATTGGATAGGGATAGGTCGGATGGGGAATATAATTCCATTTTAAGTTAGGGAAGGTGTTGAAGAAAAACCTTGTATACAAACTTATGGTAAAGTATATGAACGCTTCTTCATTTATTCCATATTAGTTAGATTAATGAAATTGAATATCTAATTAGATTTCTTTTTTTATTATTATTATATTTATATAATAATATTAATAAAAAAATCCAATTCAAAAAGAATCCATTTTTTTGTAATCTCTAGTAAAAGAATTTTAGAGGATGTTTTCCAATTGTTTTAGAGAACAAATCGGGAGACAATCAAATCGAAATAAGAGATGCAAATAAGAGTCTGAGTATGCAAAGAAATCTATCTTGATTCTATTCTATATTTTTTATTTTTGACTTAATGAAATGGGGGGTAAAATAAAACATAGGTATTTTTATTCGTACCTAATTAGTACGATGCATTTCCTTACTACTCCCAAGGATATTTTTTATTTATGCTTAATTTAATATTTTTCAATTCTACTAGAAATCAGGTAAGAACTTGTTAGATGTTCTAATTGGATGTTTCGTCAATGGTGTTAGGACGGAATCTTTTTTTGACTCTGTACCAGCAATTCCACTATTATTATAAGATATTCTAAAATTTTTAGTGAAAAATAAAAAAGAAAATAATACAAGAAAAATAAGTAAACAATAATAAAAAAATTTCTTCATATTGATAGAGATAGGAGACAAAATTTACATGGATATAGTAAGTCTTGCTTGGGCTGGTTTAATGGTAGTTTTTACATTTTCCCTTTCCCTTGTAGTATGGGGAAGAAGTGGACTCTAAGAGGACTACTAATTGAGTTAAGGGATCAAAATGTATCAATTATTTTATAGCTAAGTTCTTCCATTTTTTAACTATTGAATTTTGTTATTTTTTTAATACTAATTAATGAAATGCAATTCGATACTTCATTTTGAAACTCTATTGTATTCCAGTGGTGTAATATAATATTAAAAAAAAACAATACTCTTTAAATCAAACAAATATTTGAATTGTTCCCATCTTATTGTCCCGGGAATACAGATAATTGGAAACGGATTACTACTCCAAACTTAATTCTTTTTAAGATTTATATTTCGATGAACTGGTTACCACCAATCTTTTCTAAATATGAAAAACTTTTTCATCGAATCCCCTGATCAGTTGTCAATTATTTAATCAATTCATTTTTTTGGAATACTAAAAATAATCTTTTTATTTTTATTTTATCGGGATTCTGAAAAGAATGTGAAATCTAAAAATTCAAATAATAAAAATGTATTTTGGATTATTTCAGATTGATTGGAACCAATACAAATATAATAGATTAGATCAAACAAAGAAAAAATGTGGACATTATGGAATTGACATTCCATAGATATCTATAGATATGCCCATATGAAAAGAAATATTTAAATTGGTCCATCCATATTAAACTTCTTTTTTTTTAAGTAAAACATTCCATTTTTACCATACCGTAATAGATAGTATAGTAGAAAGAAATCGATTTGATTTCTTTCTACTATACTATATGGATTTCATAGAATTCTGCTGATTGTAGTCTGATCATTTTATTTAAAAGAAAGACCCGAAATGGAAACCCTTTTTTCTTTATTCAATCATTGTCTGTCATCGCATTGATAAGAAATCAGAAGTCATGTTTAATTAAAATTAGTCACTTTGACTTACCGTTTTTACGTAAATTATAAGTAAAAAGGCAGTAGGAACTAGAATGAAGAGTGCAGTAGCTATAAATGCGAGAATATTGACTTCCATAATCTCTATGTTTTCTTTCTCTTTTATTTCTAATAAATACTTCGGGATTTAATCCCATAGAAATGAAAAATCTTTCGTCAGTAAATTCAGTGGTATAAATTTTATCTCGATGATATAAAATCAGATCAATATCACGAATAACAATATCTGAGCTATCAAATCAATTCATCGTCGAGAATTAAATAGTATAACATAGGAAGATCTTTTATCCATACCAAAAAAAAAAAATTACTTTCTGATGCAATGAAAAATTCCTTTTTCTTTCTTCGTCCGAACCTTTACCTTAAAACTAAAAAAGAAAAAAGGAATCCCTGTTAGAAATTTAGAAATGAATTTTTTTTTTTTTTTTTTTATTCCCTTTCACATACGAAATCAATTGATATTTTTTGGATTTGTATCCATCGGGACTGACGGGACTCGAACCCGCAGCTTCCGCCTTGACAGGGCGGTGCTCTGACCAATTGAACTACAATCCCAGGGAAAAAGTTGTATAGCATACATATTCTTACTATTTCATTCAAACCCTTTGTTTTTCTATTTTAGATTCGAACCCCTGTACTGTAACTGAAAGAGGCACACTTATATATTGATATTTTTATGGGTCTGCACTTTAACGAGATCGAGACGGATTATT